ATATGAGTTTAATATTTTTCATATATGAGTTTTAATATATGAGTTCGCAAAAAATATGGTAATATACATTTCATGTAAAAAAAATATTTTTTTAAATTATGATTTGTATCTTGTTTTTTTTTAGCGAGCTTTAGAATCAATCAATTTTATTGTCTTTGTTTATGCTTCAGGTTGGAACAAATGACTATAATTCGTCCCCGCCTACATATCAGTCGACATTTTTCACAAATTTTACGAACAGAGGCCTTTTTTTTCATATTCGTTATTACTTACCTTATCTGCGAATATACTTTTGGCTGTAAGAAAATAAGTTTATTTAAATTCATTTTATACTCATAAATATCAAAAGAATGGTGAAGTAAAACGAAACTTACCCTCACTTTTTTTTTTTTTTCAAACAAAAAAGAACGATTTTTGAAATGAATTCGAATATAAGAGAATTTTACCATATATAACACAAAATTTCTCCACCGATTCCTTCTAATCTAGCTTCTCGGTCTGTCATTATACCTCGAGAAGTAGAAAGAATGACAATCCCTATTCCACCTAAAATTCTAGGAATTCGTTGATAGTTAGAATATATTCGTCGACCAGGAAGACTGATCTGCTTTAAATTGTGAATAAGGATTCTTCTATGTGAATATTTTTTTTTATTATTCTTTCTATGTCGCAAGGTTAAAACCAAAAAATGATTATTTTCTCTCTTTTTTCTCACGTTTTCTATAAAACCTTCTCGTAAAAGTATTTTAACAATGTTTTCAGTCATGCTAGTAGATTGAATTCGAACCGTTCCTTTTTTATTCATCTCAGCATTTCGTATCGAGGTTATTATAGCAGCAAGAGTGTCCCTCACCATGATTCAAAAAATTGATTGGTAACTTCCGTCATTATATAATCAACATATTTTTTTTTTTGATTTATTAATCTTTAAAAAATTAGGGTATATTCGTTAAATAGAATCTACTTCTCTTTTATTCAAATATCCGAAAATTATAATACCTCAGGAGCTAATGAAACTATTTTAGTAAAATTGAACTGTCTCAATTCCCGGGCAATCGCACCAAAAATTCGAGTTCCTTTTGGATTTCCTTCTTGATCAATGACAACCGCCGCATTCTCATCAGATCGTATTTTCATACCGTTTTCGCGTTTTAGTTCTTTACAAGTACGTACTATCACCGCTTTGACGATTTCTGATCTTTCTAAAGGCATATGGGGGACTGCTTCTTTAATCACAGCAACAATAATGTCACCAATATGAGCATATTGGCGATTACTTCCTATGATGCGAATACACATCAATTCTCGAGCCCCGCTATTGTCCGCTACATTTAAATGGGTCTGAGGCTGAATCATTTTTGATTAATACCTTTTTTCAGTGCAAACAAAAACAGAAAGGTCAAAGAAAAAAAATATAGAACTTTACATTTTCGAATTGATTCAAAATAAATATAGAACTTTACATTTTCGAATTGATTCATTTTTTTTTATCCTGTTGAAATAATGAATTGAGTTCGGATAGGCATTTTTGACGCCGCTATTAAAATGGCTTTTTTCGCTATATTTTTGCTTACTCCGCCCGTTTCATAAAGTATTCGACCTGGTTTAATGACAGCTACCCAATATTGGGGAGATCCTTTACCCGAACCCATGCGCGTTTCCGTAGGTTTGAATGTCACTGGTTTGTCTGGAAATATACGTACCCATACTTTTCCACCTTTACGCGTATTTCGTGTCATTGCTCGTCGTCCTGCTTCTATTTGTCTAGATGTAATCCAAGCGGGTTCAAGTGCCTGAAGAGCGAATTTATCGAAACAAATACGATTTCCTCGATAAGCTATACCTTTCATTCTTCCTCTATGTTGTTTACGGAATCTGGTTTTTTGGGGGTTATAGTCGATGGTTTTATCCCAATTCCATCTCTACTACAGAACCGGACATGAAAATTTATTTTCATCCAGCTCCTCGCGAATGAAAATAAAATTTAAGATATACATTCAATATTGAATCTAAATTCTTTAGATTTGATCTAATATAAAATGAAGAAATATAATAAATTGAAGCTTAAATATTCAATATTAATAATTAAATTATAAACAAAACATATCAAAAATAAAATCTAATTTTATTATAAATAAAATTGATAAAAACCTTACAACTCATTTTTTTGTACCATGTTTTGATCATAAATAAATAGTATAAATAGTATAAATAGTAATATAAGAATTCAGTTTTCGCGGACGGATATTTTTTTTTATATTCCAGGAGTCTTATTTTTTTCCGCCATCCTGTCCACTGAGTCATTCGTTTGAAAAAACATTTTATGTATTCACAGGTTCCGTCGTTATCATCGCTCTCGCTTTTCAATCAAAATGATTAGGTCTGAATTCTACAACGGAGCTTCTAATGAACTTTTTAGTCAATCTTATCAGTCTTTATTGGCTCGAAGCTCTTGATTGGTTTGTTCAATTAATGCAATTTATCTAAGAAATTATGTTAT